TTCTTCTTCGTCTCATTTCATATAAATTATGAATATAATAATTATATTCATATAATGAAGCCAAACGTATAAAAGAATGAATACTTATTGGTAATATTCAGGAATAGGGTGTCATCTTTTTCCGTTTTAGGTACAGGTGGATCTCATCTACTGGATCATTGTACATATACATTTGAGTTAGGGATTCCCGTACAAATACAAGTGATCTTTAACTACATATGCGTCTGATCCTATATGTATTCCAATAAAGAAGGAGGATTTTCAATGCGAGATATAAAAACATATCTATCCGCGGCACCTGTGCTAACCGCTTTATGGTTTGGTTCTTTAGCGGGTCTATTGATAGAGATAAATCGTTTATTCCCGGATGCGTTGGTATTCCCCTTTTTTCATTTTAGTTACTGACATGGGAATGGGTGAATGAAGAAGATTAGAGATAGAATAAATTTTCTGTCACCAATCCCCCTCTTTTTTCAGTTGTTTAGGATAGGAAGGAAAGAGAAAGAATAAAAAAAGTGGATTGAACTTCAGCGAAACTCGTGTTCAGGATAGAATTAATAGAGGTAGAACAGAAATAGAAATAAATAGAAATAAATAGAAGTGTAGGTCAAAGGTAGACTCTTCGAGATCCTACAAGATAGTAAATGAAATACTGGGATTAGGAATAATTAATAGTTAGAAATCATTGTATTACTTATTTTTTTTTTCTTTTTTTTACTTTAATTGAATTGATTGCAACGAAATCTTTCATAGGCGGATTTCGGATTAGCAACTTATTCTTCGATTTATTTCTCGTTCCTTTCTTCTTCTTCGGTTCGGATCGAAAATAGAGGAATTGAGTAAGTCCAAAGGAGGTTCATGGCCAAGGGTAAAGATGTCAGAGGGATAGTTATTTTGCAATGTACCAATTGTGTCCAAAATAAGTTCAAGAAAGAATCGCGGGGCACTTCCAGATATATTACTCAAAAGAATCGACACAATACACCTAGTCGATTGGAATTGAGAAAATTCTGTCCTTATTGTTACAAGCATACGATTCATGGGGAGATAAAGAACTAGATTGAACGGAACGGAACGCGTGTGCTACCCTTCTATTCCAAGGAACAGGAATAAATTCTATTCTATAAATAAACAAATCAAGTCCTATTTCGGTCGGATCCGAAATGCATGAATAAATAGGAGTTTAGAGATAAGGAATAAACCATGGATAAATCCAAGCGATTCTTTCATAAATCCCAGCGGGGTTTTCATAAATCCCAGCGGGGTTTTCATAAATCCCAGCGGGGTTTTCATAAATCCCAGCGGGGTTTTCATAAATCCCAGGGAGGTTTTCGTAGGCGTTTGCCCCTAATTAGACCGGGGGATCTAATTGATTATAGAAACATGAGTTTAATTGGTCAATTTATTAGTGACCGGGGAAAAATATTATCTCGACGAGCGACTAAATTGACCTTGAAACAACAACGAGTAATGGCTCTTGCTATAAAACAAGCTCGTATTTTATCTTCATTACCCTTTCTTACTAACGAGAAACTACTTGAGAAATTCAAGTCGAAAATCAGAAAGAAATATGTCCGTGGAAGCGGAAAGAAATATGTACCGAAGGGAGAAAAGAAATATATCCCGAAGGAAGAAAAGAAATATATCCCGAAGGGAGAAAAGAAATATATTCCGAAGGGAGAAAAGAAATATATTCCGGGGGGTGAAAAGAAAGAAAATAAGGAAAATAATGAAGATAAATATGGTTCTAGAGGCGAAAAGAACCGAAAATAAAAATGTTCCTAGAAACGAAAAGAAATAGGCCTACTCCTCAATTGAATCAAAACAATTTTCATTGGAAGTCAAAATCAGATTGATTGATAGTTTATTCGAAAAGGCGAAGAGATTTAATTGTTGCGGCGTACATAGAATAAAAAAGAATGGGAGAAGAAGAATTTTTTTTTTTTTGAAACGTGTTCGTTCATTCCTACTACTTAATTTCTTTTTTGTTTTGTCATATTCATTTCTGCTCTACCTTCCCGGGGTCATTCTCCGGGAAATTCCGTTTAAATCATTCCGGTGATTTCTTTCCAATCTCCCTATTTGACGATCTCATTGGAAATCACGTAAAAACAATTCGTATTTGATATAGCCATTTGTGCAAGTATTTTACGATTAAGAAGCACCTGCCTCTTGTACAGATCGTGTATTAATTGCCTATAACTATGAGATGCGCCATTCTCACGAGTTACTGCATTTATCCGAGTGATCCACAAACGACGAAAATCTCTCTTTCTCCTGCCTCTATCCCGATGAGTGGAAAGCAAAGCTCTCATTTTCTGTTGAGTAGTAGTTCGGGTAAGTCTTAAATGAGCCCTGCGAAAGGTTGATGCAAATGAACGAGTTTTTTTTCGACGTCTCCGGGCTATATATCCTCGTGTAACTCTGGTCATTGAATCAAATGAAACTTTGATGAATAACTAATCGATTTCGTTTCTTTCAGTTATTCTTTTCCCCTCTCCTGTTTTACTAAAAACAAAACGGATTCTTCCGATGTATAAAATAAAAATTCCAATGGCTTTTGCTACTATGACCTTCCCAACCACGATTTTTTATTTCTTCCGGACATTTATTTTACCTCAAAATAAGAAATTGTACCGATATTTGGTAGAAAATAGGTAGAAAATCAATTAAGAAATAGGCATTAAGCGGAAATGAATAAATAAATAGTGGCTTCCATCGTTTCTATGGTTACTTATTAAACGGTGAGGTCCTCTCTATACGCCGGAGCCTCTTCCCTCTTTTAATCAAAGTTATTTGTAACTTGTACAGTTCACACTCTTTGGCTCTACCCATGAATTATCCAGTAATAGGTCTTTTCACAACGAGATCTATCCATACAGTGACGGCATTTAATTAAGAGGGTTGGCTAGGTAGCTGACCCTCTTAGTCCGTTCTTGCAAGAGTAAGAGCATAATCTTTCTGCTTTTGAAATACCATTTCCCCCGCTTAATGGATAACCATTCGCTACCAATGGAGAATTGCTTTTCATCTCAAATCGAGGTGATTGGATTTGCACCAATGGAAACCATAAATTCCATACACAATAGAGGTATATGATAGATCTTTATTTTTCGATAGTGACTGAAGTTCTTACATTCTATCCAATTCATTGGTACTAGTTACTGCATTGATACTGGAAAAATCACCTCATTTGTTCTAGCTCGTGATCTGAACGAGTCGCACATACACCCTAGTACATGTTCCTCGGCGCTGAGGACATCCTCGAAGCGCTGGGGCTTTCGTGATATTTCTGATTGGCTGTCTTGTGTTTCTAATAAGTTGTCTAATAGTTGGCATGTTGAATCCTATAAAGAATGGGCCGGTTTAGATCGATCCTAACCGGTTGATTATAAATAAGAAAGAATAAGTTCCATTTCAGATTTTACCGAGATGAGGAGATCAAATCATTATTCCTCGGATTTATGAATCGGAATATGGATCTAATTCTGGTTACAATTATTAATCCAATCATAATAGGAATGATAATTCGAATTATCATTCCTATTATGATTCCAACGATCATACCTATTATTTATATTATTTATAGGCCTCTAATAAGATACCCTATGATAATAAGAGTAATGAATGGAAACAACATATTATTCATACTACTCACCTCCTTCTCTATATTCTGTAGAGACAATAGTTTCACCCATTATTTTGATTTCTTTCTATTTCTTAGAAGAGAAAATTAGGCTGAAAGCTGGCGCTGGGATATACTCTCCATATCTATTCCTATAAGATCAACAATGCCATGATCTTGTGCTTCTTCTGCTGACATAAAAACATCCCTTTCTATGTCGAATATTACAGCCCATATAGGAGCGCCCGTTCTTTCTGCAAAAATTCTTATGATGTCGTTATACATTTCCATTAATTCTATCATTTCCAAGACAACTTCGCCTGAACCGTCTTCTTCCTCAAAAAAAGAACTGATAGGTTGGTGCATCATAACCCTGATTATATAACATAATAAACGCTTCCTATATCTCGATCTTCGCATCATCATCGGGCGAAGTGAAATGGATAAAGAATAACAAAAAGAAAAAGATCGAATTGAACAACCGTACAGGCATCTTTTGTGCAGTGCATACGGCTTTACAATGGAATTTCTTTTTCTTTTTCCATCGAAGAAAGAGACAAATAAAATCCATCAGACCCAGCCAGACCGCTGAATGACATTTACCATCCTTCCTTTTCTTTTGTATTGTAGGAGTTCAAAAAATACTATGATAGTTCCGTTGCTTTCTATATTTATCTCGTCTGAGACTCAACAATCCCAAAGTTTCTTTCTGACCCAGGAAAAAATGATCTTTTTTTTTTTTTCATTTTCATACTCTTTCATAACATAAATATCGGGAAAAAACTTCTGATGTTGAAGCAAAAAGGTTTGTGACGCTGAAACGGACCCCCGATGCATAAGATCAAATAAGAAATACCCCTTGTATGTTCCATACTACTATCTCAATTCATAACCTCGTGTTGAAAAAGTTTACTAATATCTAAATCAAAATGCCATGCTATTATTACTTATTATTTTTATTTATTATTCAAATTCCATATAGCGAAGGCATAATCTTCTCCTTCTCTAAAATAAAAAATTCATTGACGCCGAGCGTGAGGGAGTGCTACACGTTGGGTAATTTCTCCTCCGACCAGGATGAAAGCCCCCATTGAAGCAGCTAATCCTATGCCTATTGTATGCACGATTGGTTGCACCCATTGCATAGTGTCGAAAACAAGCACTCCTGGGATTATGAATCCGCCGGGAGAGTTTATAAACAAAAAAATATCCCAGGTCGGATCCGATATGCCGAGAAATATCATGAGACCAGCAAGCTGATTCGAGATAGGATCATCAACCTCGTCCCCTAAAAAAATTAATCTTTCCCAATAAAGTCGGTTGATTAGGACAAAATTGTATCCTTTAGGAACCGTACACGCACCTTTGAATACATACGGTTCAAAAAATCAAAATTTTGAAACAAAAAAGAATCAACGTGTCGATTCTAGCCCTCTTTCTTTTTTTGTAGCAGATTTTTTCCTAACTAAAGGGCTTTTTTCTTCTATTTTTCAAGAAACATGAGTTTTTACTTACTTCCCTAGAATTCATTGAACTTATCGAACTAACCTCTCATTGATGTATTGTTTCATCGAGATCCAAATCACAATGTAATTTTCTTGTTCCTGAATAGGCCTCTTCGACTTTTTTATTTTTAGGTTTATGCTCTACTCCGGGTAAAGATCCGCCCGAATTCTATTTGCACATATAGGACAAAGAATCTTAGTACCACTTTTCTTTTTTTTTTTCTTTTCAATTCGTTTTATGCCTTCCGCCCAATATTTGATGTATTCATCATATTACTCCATTGTCTGGCAGTATGAGATCGCTCATATGGCATAAGGAAATCATTTATGATACGAGGGGTAATCATACATAGATTACCTATTTGGTATTTTCGAAACGGAGCCTGTATACTTCAGTTTATTGGTCCAGGCCAACCCTAAATTCTTCTAATGGATACCCCTAATAAATTGACCTAATTGCACTTCACGCTACGAATTATTGATGATTCAATCAATCTTTCTTGGGTGAAACGGAGGATATCTCGATCGGGGGAGAGAACGGGGAAATCCCATATGACCTAATATGTCTGACAAGTCGCACTATAGGTCGACCCAAGTTGCTTCTTCGTCTCCAGGAATACGAAAAGGTATTTTTGGAACACCAATGGGCATAAAATTAAAGAAAAAGAGATTAAGTACCAGAAATAACTTTGATGTGGAAACGTAAAACCATGTTTATTGTCTTCATAATATTGTTACCATTTATCGGATTTTAGCCATAGATTGTAAGGTTCATAGGGGAAGAGGGAATGAATAAAGAAAAATTCTTACGAATGGATCGTTTGAATGATGAACAAGTATCTATGCGTTCACTCACAAAAAACGAGACCAACCCCCATTGCGTATTGGTACTTATTGGGTATAGAATAGATCTGCTTTTCTTTGTTCCTACGAACAGAATTGTTCAATTATTATTAACATAACAGAATAAATATTCACCCTTGCTTCGGGATAATCCACTAAAAGTGTGAGGTCCATAGCATAGTCTTTTCCAATGCAATAAAGCTACATAGTGTCTATTTTTTCTTTGAAAAGGGGGTATTTCCATGGGTTTACCTTGGTATCGTGTTCATACCGTCGTATTGAATGATCCCGGTCGGTTGCTTTCTGTCCATATAATGCATACAGCTCTAGTTTCTGGTTGGGCCGGTTCGATGGCTCTATACGAATTAGCTGTTTTTGATCCCTCTGACCCCGTTCTTGATCCAATGTGGAGACAAGGTATGTTTGTTATCCCCTTCATGACTCGTTTAGGAATAACCAATTCATGGGGTGGTTGGAGTATTACAGGAGGAACGATAACGAATCCGGGTATTTGGAGTTACGAAGGTGTGGCCGGGGCACATATTGTGTTTTCCGGCTTGTGCTTCTTAGCAGCTATCTGGCATTGGGTGTATTGGGACCTAGAAATATTTTGTGATGAACGTACGGGAAAGCCCTCTTTGGATTTGCCCAAGATCTTTGGAATTCATTTATTTCTCTCAGGGGTGGCTTGCTTTGGGTTTGGCGCATTTCATGTAACAGGCTTGTATGGTCCTGGAATATGGGTGTCCGATCCTTATGGCCTAACCGGAAAAGTACAATCCGTAAATCCAGCGTGGGGCGCGGAAGGTTTTGATCCTTTTGTTCCGGGAGGAATAGCCTCTCATCATATTGCAGCGGGGACATTGGGCATATTAGCGGGTCTATTCCATCTTAGTGTCCGCCCTCCCCAACGTCTATACAAAGGATTACGTATGGGCAATATTGAAACTGTACTTTCCAGCAGTATCGCCGCTGTCTTTTTTGCAGCTTTCGTTGTTGCTGGAACTATGTGGTATGGTTCAGCAACTACCCCCATCGAATTATTTGGTCCCACTCGTTATCAGTGGGATCAGGGATACTTCCAGCAAGAAATATATCGAAGGGTTGGCGCCGGGCTAGCCGAAAATCTGAGTTTGTCGGAAGCTTGGTCTAAAATTCCCGAAAAATTAGCCTTTTATGATTACATTGGCAATAATCCGGCGAAAGGGGGATTATTCAGAGCGGGCTCAATGGACAACGGAGATGGAATAGCTGTTGGATGGTTAGGACACCCCATTTTTAGAGATAAAGAAGGACATGAGCTTTTTGTACGTCGTATGCCTACTTTTTTTGAAACATTTCCAGTAGTTTTGGTAGATGGAGACGGAATTGTAAGAGCCGATGTGCCTTTTAGAAGGGCAGAATCGAAGTATAGTGTCGAACAGGTGGGTGTAACTGTTGAGTTCTATGGTGGCGAACTCAATGGGGTCAGTTATAGCGATGCTGCTACCGTGAAAAAATATGCTAGACGCGCCCAATTGGGTGAAA